GAGATAATTAATACTATTTTATAATATATATTAAATATTTATATAATATTAAATACTTAGTATAATATATATAATAAGTTATTTATATAGATTAAATATTTAATATAATATATAATAAGTTATTTATATAAATTAAATATTTAATATACTTAAGTTCTTAATAATAGAATTCCTTCTTTCTTAAGAATTAAGAAAAAAGAAAGAAGGAATTCTATTTATTTACTTTGATTTTATATTAATAAGTATAATATTAATATCAAATCTGTATTTAACATATATTATTAATAAAATATTTACATATTATTAATTTCTTAATATAGTAAATTAACTTAAATTGCAATTATTTTGGGTTGGTTGATGCTTTTAAGAAGGGATTATATTGATAGTTAAGCCATCATTTTATTTTTTCTAATTATTAGAGATTTCATCCATGTCTTATTCCTCTGGAATAATGAAATTTTATTGTTACTCACTTCCCCTAAGTGAGAATTTAATGTAAAAACCCCCGTTTACTTCTATCCCCTATAGAAGTATCTTCACCCCTAAGAAGATTACATTAAATTTATGCATTAAAGTTCAAAATTCCTTAGGTCGGGTCTCTATGGCTGGGAGGAAGGAAAAATTAAGCCTTACATAAATAAGGTTCCTCAAAAGTTTGACTCTGGCTTATAAATTAATTAATTTGTTATTCTATATGGGTTTTGATAAAATATTTTTATTCCAGTAGAAAGTTTTAATTTATATTATTTGTTTTGAATTAGGAATCAAATTAAATGTAGATGAATATTGTGCCAGCATTCGCGGTTAGACAATTTACATAAGTTAATTTTCTATTTTCTATTAATTTTTATTGTTATGATTTATTATAGTTTTGCTTAGGTGGAATTTGCATTAATTAGTTACTTTCTTTATAATCATATTAAGAAATTATAGTATTAAACTAGGATTAGATACCCTACTATTTTTAATGTAAATTTTAAAGAATGGTAGGAGGTATGTTCTTCAAAGCTCAAAGAGTTTGGCGGTAAAATATCTATTCAGAGGAACCTGTAGGTTGATTGATGAACCACGATAGTTTATACTTCATTTATATTTGTATACCGCTATAATATGGAATGTATTTAAAGATCATTTTCTTTTTTTTATTAAAAATTTATGTTAGGTCAAGGTGCAGTTTTAATGAAGTTCTTATGGGTTACTTTTGTTATAAGTTTTATTAAGATTTTGTTTTACTAAAATCATTATTTAGGATTTGATAGTAAATTAGTCTAATTAGGTTTATTGAATTTTGCTCTATTTTATGTACATATCGCCCGTCATTCCTAATATTCTTAGGACAAGTCGTAACAAAGTAATTTTACCGGAAGGTGAGGTTAGATTTATTAACAGATTATAGCTTATTTAAAGCTTTTTACTTACACTAATAGGAAAACTATTTAATGTTTAATCTGACAAATACTTTTTTTATATTTTTACATTATTTTGATTTATAAATTTAAATTCTTTTAGTATTATAATTGAAATTTATATTTAAATTGTACTGTGAAGGTTTTATATTAAATTTATTAAAAGTATTTTTTCTAGTACCTTTTGTATCAGGGTAATTTAAATAATTTAATTACTTATTTATTTTCCCGAATAAGAAAGTTTTATTAGATTATTTAATGATTAATTTGTGTCAAAAAATTTTGTAATATTCTAATAGTAGTGAAATGTTAATCGTTTTCTATATATCTGGTTGTTAAGGATTAAATTCAATTTTACATTCATTTTTATGTTATAATTTTGTTAGTATTTGAATGTTATTTTATTAGGGATAATCTTAATAAATTTTATATAATGACTTTATTTATGTAAATCTTATTATCTTTTAAATTTTGTATTTAGTTTGTATTTAATTGGCTTTATTTAATATTATTTTTTTATATTTAAATTTTTACTTAACCTTTATTATTAATTACTATAGATTATTGATAATGATTTAATTAGTATAATTTTTATATAATTATAAATTAACTCGACAAATTTTATTTCCAACTGTTTATCAAAAACATTTCTTTTTGTATTTTTAAAAAGTATCTTCTGCCCTATGGTTTACTCTAAATGGCTGCAGTATTTTGACTGTGCAAAGGTAGCATAGTAATTAGCTTCTTAATTGGGAGCTGGTATGAATGGATGTATGAGAAATTTATTTTATTATTTTTAAATTTAGAATTTAAATTCTAGGTTAAAATGCCTAGTTTATTTTTAGGGACGATAAGACCCTATAGAACTTTATAATTTATACTATAATTGAATTTTGTATTTAAATTTTTTTTATTATATTAATTGTTTAGCTGGGGCGGTTACTAAATTTAACTTTAGTTGAAATTTTCATTTGTATATGTTTTTTATTATCCTTTTTTTGGAATAAAGAAAAAGTTACCTTAGGGATAACAGCGTAATTGGAGTGGGGAGTTCACATCTATACTTTCTTTTGCGACCTCGATGTTGAATTAAGAAAACTTTAAGGGGCAGCCCCCTTATAAGGTGAGTCTGTTCGACTCTTAAATTCTTACATGATTTGAGTTCAAACCGGCGTGAGCCAGGTTGGTTTCTATCTTAAAATTTAAATTAACTTTTAGTACGAAAGGACCAATGTTAAGCACTTGAGTGTTTTTTCTTTAATAGTGATTTGGCAGATTAGTGCATTAAATTTAGAATTTAAATAAGTATTTATATTACATTCATTAATACATATATATATATTGGTATACTTGATTTTGCTGATTTTTGTATTGATTTCTGTTGGTTTTTTTACCCTTTTGGAGCGAAAAGTGCTCGGCTATGCTCAGATTCGCAAAGGCCCAAATAAACTTGGATTCTTAGGACTTCTTCAGCCTTTTAGAGATGGTATTAAGCTATTTACTAAGGAACAAGTATACCCTATAAATTCTAATTACTTAATTTATATGATTTGTCCTTTTATGAGATTAGCTCAGTCTTTACTTATATGAGTTCTATTTCCTTTTTATGTAAATAGATTGGAATTTAGTTTAGGTCTTTTATTTTTTCTTTGTTGTTCAAGATTGGGCGTTTATGGGCTTATAATGTGTGGTTGGTCCTCTAATAGAATATACTCAATATTAGGTTGTATTCGTAGAGTTTCTCAAGCTATTTCATATGAAGTTGCTTTGTCTTTAATTTTATTGTGTTACTTTCTTTTGGTAGATAGATATAATTTTTTAAGTTTCTATACAATTCAGTGTTCAGTTTGGTTTATGTTTATTTCTTTTCCTTTATTCTTGTGTTGAATTTCTTGTTGCATAGCTGAAAGTAATCGAACCCCTTTTGATTTTTCTGAGGGTGAGAGAGAATTAGTATCTGGGTTTAATATTGAATATGGTTCAGGTGGATTTGCTTTGTTGTTTATTTCTGAGTACTCAAGAATCATTTTTATTTGTTTAATTAGTTGTATTGTTTTTTTAGGTTCCAACTTTTCTGAGTTAAGATTTTACTTTAAATTAATTTTATTGTGTTTCTTATTTCTTTGGGTTCGTGGGACCTTGCCTCGCTATCGTTACGATAAATTAATGTATTTGGCTTGAAAATGTTATCTCCCTATTAGTTTAAATTATATTATTTTTTTTTTGTTAGTAAAGTACCTATGTTTTTATCATTTTTTTTTGTAAAGTCATTAAATTTCTCTTTCTTTTACTTTCAAAGTAAATGCTTTCTATAAGCTAAACAACTACTATTTAATTAGTTCTTCCCAGATTTTTGTTAAAATAGGGTCAATTAAGAAGTAAGAAAAGTAAAGGATAGTTAACATAAGACCGGTATTAGTGAATGGGATTTCTACTGGACGTGCACCAATTCAAGTTAAAAGACATACACAAGTAATATACATTCAAAAATTAAATTGTCTTAAAGGATAAAATTGGATACCCCTAAATTTTGATTTTATAGAAATTGGTAGTACAGCTAAAATTAGAATTGATATGAATAAAGCTATTACCCCTCCCAGCTTATTTGGAATTGAACGTAAAATAGCATAGGCAAATAGAAAATATCATTCTGGTTGAATGTGAATTGGTGTCACTATTGGGTTTGCTGGGGTAAAATTATCAGGGTCTGATAATAAGAATGGGTCTCCTATAGAAATTATTATTAAAAGTGTTAAGGTAATACAAAATCCTATAATATCCTTTACTGTGAAAAATGGGTGAAATGGGATTTTATCAAGATTAGAATTTACCCCAATAGGGTTTCTTGAACCTGTTAAGTGAAGGAAAAATAAGTGAATTATTCTTATTGTAGCAATAATAAATGGTAATATAAAATGAAGTCTAAAGAATCGAGATAATGTAGCATTGTCTACACTAAAACCCCCTCAAATTCAGTTTACAAGTATTGTTCCAATATAAGGGAACGCTGAAAGTAGATTAGTAATAACTGTTGCCCCTCAGAATGATATTTGACCTCAAGGTAGAACGTAACCTAAAAATGCTGTAGCCATAGTAGTTAATAAAATAACAATACCTATATTTCATGTTTTAGTCAAATGGTATGATCCATAATAGATACCTCGTCCAATATGAAGATATAAACAAATAAAGAATAATGATGCCCCATTTGAGTGGATATTTCGTATTAATCAACCATAATTTACATCTCGTATAATATGGCTTACTCTATTGAATGCTATTTCAATTCTTGCTGTATAATGTATTGACAATAAAATTCCTGTAATTAATTGGATTGAAAGACATATACCTAATAAAGACCCAAAATTTCATCATGCTGATAAGTTTAAAGGCGCAGGTAAGTCAATTAAGGCATTATTAACAATTGATACAATTTTATCTCTTTTTCGTAAAGGTTTGTTCATTTATTTAGATCGTAAGGGCCCTTTGAAAATTTTAGTGATTTTAGTTACTACAATTATTGATAGAAGCAAGTATAAGAATAATATAATTGTAATTATAAATGTTTTTTTATTATAAATTTTGATTATTGAAATTGACTCTAATGTTATTGTTGATTCTAATAATTCGTTATTAATAAATTCTGATATTAAATTTTCATAAGGTAAAATAAAGATAAATATTCTAAGGAATAGAAGTTTAATATTTCTATTAAATTTCTCGTTTGATGCGATTCTTCTTATGTATATAAATAGAATTAGTAACCCTCCAATTAATATTAAGAATATAATCATAGGTATTCAAGCTGAAGCTGCAATTAAGGAGATTAAAATTGTTGATAGAGTTGTTATTATTAACAATAATACTCCCAAAGATATTGGGGTTTTTATAGAAAAAGTTACTATTGAAATAGCTATTATGCATTTTATAACTATTATTTTAATTTCAACTAGTATTTTAATAAAAATATTAATTTTGGGTATTAAAGATGTGGTACTTTCTACCTTGTTGAAGTTTTAAAGGTAAATTCCTAATTTTAGTTTACAAGACTAATATTTTCATTAAATTATTAAAACTAATTTTTTATTTATTTTTTTTTATGTACATAATGTCAATTTTTTCTTTAGTTATGGTTCGTAAACATATTTTCTTATGTTTATTGAACTTGGAATTTGTTGTTGTTTCCCTCCTTTTAGTTTATATAAGAATTAGAATATTGAGTAATAGTATATATATTATAATTCTATTAATAGTTTTTTTTGTTTGTGAAGGTGTTTTAGGGTTAAGAGTCTTAGTAAGACTAATTCGCTATCACGGTAATGACTATATAGTTTCATTAAGATTATGATAAAGTTTATTATATTTTTACTGTTTATGACCCCCTTATGTCTAAGTCATTTTTGGATCTTATTTCAAGTTTCTTTATTATTTTTATTAGAATTTACTATTTGAATAATAAGTTTAAATTTTCTAAGATGTATTTCTTATGGTATGGGTATTGATATACTTTCTTATGGTTTACTTTGTTTAAGACTTTTAATTGGTTCTTTGATAGTAATTTCTATAGTAAATTGTAATTGAATAGGAATTTTCCTTTTTATTAATCTTTGTATGATTTTTTGTCTTTCAGTAATTTTTACTACTATAAATTTTATGTACATATACATTTCTTTTGAGTTTGTATTGGTTCCTCTCTTGATTTTGATTTTAGGTTGAGGTTACCAGCCCGAGCGTCTGCTTTCTGGAATATACTTGTTTTTTTATACTGTTTTAGTTTCTCTACCAATCTTAATCTTAATCATTTATATAAATAATTTAGGTTATTCCTTATTTTTTGATACATTAGTTATACATAGAAACTTTTTCTTACTTCACTTTATTTTAATATTGGTTTTTATAGTTAAGTTTCCTATATTTTTAGTTCACTATTGGTTACCTAAAGCCCATGTCCAAGCACCTGTGTCTGGTTCTATAATCTTAGCTGGATTGATATTAAAGATTGGAGGCTATGGCTTAATCCGAGTTTCTTATATTTTTGAGGGAATGTTTTTAAATTATTCTTATTTATGATATTCTATTTCTATGTTAGGTTCAGTTTATATTGGTCTTGTTTGTTTAGTTCAAGGAGACATAAAATGCCTTATTGCTTATTCTTCTATTTCTCATATGGGGATAGTAATTATAGGGTTATTAACTATGGGACTATGGGGTCTTAATGGCTCATTTTTACTTATAATTGGACATGGATTTTGTTCATCCGGTTTATTTTATATGTCTAATATCTTTTATTTAAAGACAAAAAGTCGTAGTTTTTATATTAACAAAGGCTTAATAAATTATTTACCTAGATCTTCACTATTTTGATTTTTATTATGTGCTTTTAATATGAGATGTCCACCTAGACTTAATTTTTTAAGAGAAGTTATAATCCTAATTAGTATGATTTCTTTCTGAGAAAGCTCTATATATTTTTTTATTCTTTTATCATTTTTATGTGCTTGTTTTAGCTATTATTTATATAGATCTATTTTTCATGGAATAAGTCATAATTTATACAGTTTCTCTTCGGTAACTGTAATTGAGTATTTGTGTGTATTGTTACATTTATTTCCTTTAGTTTTTTGTCCATTATTATTATCTATATTTTACTTAAGTAGTTTATTCAAAATTTAGAGTTGTGGTTTCTAAGAAGTTATTTTACCTTAAGTTTTGGTTTTATTTAATTTGTATTATTTTTGATCTTTAATTTTATTTAGAACTTCTTTAGTATTTTTATTGTCTGGATTATTTTTTTTAATTAGTGACTATAGAATTCTATTTGAGTGAGTAGTATTTAGAATGAGATCAGTTTCTATAAGATTTGTTGTTTATCTAGATTGAATTTCTATGGTTTTTTCATTTACTGTATTTTTTATTTCTTCTATAGTTGTATTGTACAGAAAAAGATACATAGGTGAGTATAATTATAGTTCTATTCGTTTTTTATTCTTAGTACTTATATTTGTATTAAGAATACTACTTATAATTTTAAGTCCAAATTTAATTAGAATTATACTAGGGTGAGACGGCTTAGGTTTAGTTTCATACTGCTTAGTTATTTACTATAGATCTCTTAAGAGATACCTAGCTGGTATAATTACTTGTCTAATTAATCGATTAGGGGATATTGGCCTGTTAATTTCTATTGGTTGATTATTTAGCTATGGGAGTTGAAACTTTATTTTTTACTCAGATTATTGTATTAATATTATGTATTTAATTGTTATTTCTTCTTTTACTAAAAGAGCCCAAATTCCATTTTCCAGTTGACTGCCTGCTGCTATGGCTGCTCCTACACCTGTCTCTTCTCTTGTTCATTCTTCAACTTTAGTAACTGCTGGTGTATATTTATTATTACGTTTTTTTACTTATTGTATGTTTAGAAGAAGAATTTTATTATTTATAAGTCTTTTGACTATAATTATGTCTTCAGTGTGTGCAAATTTTGAATTTGACTTGAAAAAGATTATTGCTTTATCTACTCTTAGACAATTAGGTTTAATAATGAGATGTATTTTAACAGGTATATTAGATTTAGCTTTTTTCCATTTACTATCTCATGCTATGTTTAAATCTTGTCTTTTTCTTTGTTCAGGAATTATTATTCATCTAATAGGTGGTAATCAAGATATTCGTTTAATAGGATCAATTTGCTGGGTAATTCCTACTACTTGTACTTGTTTTAATATTTCTAATATGTCTTTATGTGGTTTACCATTTTTATCAGGATTTTACTCTAAGGATTTTATTGTTGAGTTAGGATCTTTTAATGGATTAAATATTTTGTATATAATTTTATTCTATTTAGGCCTAGGTTTGACAGCTTTATATAGAATTCGTTTAACTTATTATACCCTATTAGCTAGTTATTCCTATAGACCATTTATTATTTCCGTTGATAGTTCAACTTATCATATGAAATATAGAGTAGTTATTTTGTCTTTTTTTTCTGTTAGTTTTGGTTGTTTATATATTTGACTAACAAGTCTAGATATACATTTTATTATATTCCCTTTTATACTAAAATTTTCACCTTTATTTTTAGTATTAACAGGTTTATTCTTTGGTTACGAACTTAATCGGTCAAGTCTCTACCTTTCCCCCTATAAGTTTAGCTTATTAAATGGTTCTATATGATATATATACAGATATTCCTATGGCTTATTTAAATTAGGCTATACTTACAGAAGAATTTTACTGACTAGACTATATTGAGGTGAATTCTATGGTGGATTAGGTCTTTCTTATTATCTTAACAAATTGGCTAATGCTTCTCAACTATTATTTTTAGGGGGTTTTAAGACTTTTTTATTAAGCATAATTATTTGATTTATAATTTTTTTATAGAGGATTAAATGTCTTTATAGCTTATATAGAGTATTTCAGTGAAGTTGAAAAGGAGATTATTTCTAAGGATAAAATTTACAGGCAATTTGCCTTCTTTTTAACGAAAATAAAATGTTTGTAGTTAAACTATGTAAATAAGGGATAAACGGAGTTTAACCGCTTTAAGGTTTAGTTAGCAGCTAACCTTAATCCAAATCCCCTTTAATTGGATTTTAAAATCAATTTACTTATTAACATTAAGTAGCCTCTTCCCTTTGGCTTCAATTAAAACATGAGGGGCCTTCCCTTAATTTTAGGTCGAAACTAAATGTAATTCTTACTTCTATGTTAAAGGTTAACCCTTAGGTACCTTTCGACTGCAAATCAAATATTATAATTAAATATAACCCTTTGGTTTATTGTGTTCAATTTATTATTCCGTTATTTCATTCGTGTACTAACCCAATAATAAGAATTATTGTAAAAGAAATCGATGTTACTAATCAGTATTTAATTGTGGACAATTTTATTGTTAAAATTATTGGTATAATTATGATAATTTCAATATCGAATACTAAGAAAATTACTGCAATAATAAAAAAATGAATAGAAAATGGTAATCGTGAATTGGATATTGGGTTAAATCCACATTCAAAAGGTCTTGACTTTTGTCTGTCAACGATTGACTTCTTTCTAATTGTTACTAATAAAAATGATAGAAAAAATAATAGTAAAATAATTGTCAATATTCTTAATATTATTAAGTATATTATTCAATTGGATTACCATCCTTTAAGTTGGAAGCTTAATATACTTTATATACTAATTGAATAGATTTTATCTACCCCATCAGTATACCGATGTATATAAGAAAAGTCATACTACGTCTACAAAATGTCAATATCAAGCTGATGTCTCGAAACCTACATGATGAGTTTTCGATATATGAAGTTTCATAATACGTAGAGTTGAAACAAAAATAAAGATTGTTCCAATAATTACATGTAATCCATGGAATCCCGTTCTTATAAAAAAAGTTGAGCCATAAATAGAATCAGATATTGAAAATGGTGCTTCGAAGTATTCAATTGCCTGAAGGATAGTAAAATAAACACCTAAAATAATTGTTATTCAAAGTCTTTGAACAGTTTGTGTAAAGTTGTTGTTTAAAATTGCATTGTGAGCTCATGTGATAGTAATTCCCGATGAAAGTAGAATTAGTGTATTAAGAAGTGGAATTCTCATAGGGTTGAAGGGTTTTACTCCTGTGGGAGGTCATTGTATACCAATTTCAATTGTTGGTGCTAGTCTTCTGTGATAAAATGCTCAGAAAAATGAAGAAAAGAATAGAATTTCTGATGTGATGAATAGAATTATTCCTCATTTCATTCCCCTAATAACTTTTTTAGTGTGTAATCCTTGAAATGTTGATTCTCGTACAACATCTCGTCATCATTGAAATATAGTTAATAAAATAATTATTAATCCTGTTATTATTAATAATAGAGAATTTCTACTAAACCAAACAACTGTCCCTGAAACTAAAGTTATAATTCCCATAGATCCTCTAATAGGTCATGGTCTATTGTCTACTAAGTGGAACGGGTGATTTTTCATACTAAACTTCTCTATAGTAAAGTGTAGATAGAGTGGTAAATACATATGATTGGATAAATGCTACGGCTAGTTCAAATACTATTAATCCTATAAATAATCAAAGTATAATAGTTATTAATGTTAAGTTTGATACTAAATTGTTACCTAACAGTGATATTAGTAAATGACCTGCAATTATATTTGCTCTTAATCGAACTGCTAATGATCCTGGACGAATTAGATTTCTAATAGATTCGATTATTACTATGAATGGTATAAGTACTGAAGGAGTTCCAATAGGGACTAAGTGTATAAATATATAGTTGGTTTTGTTAATTCAACCATATATTATAATTGATACTCATATTGATATTGCTAAACCTGCTGAGAAGCATAAGTGAGCAGATGCGGTAAATACATAGGGCAAAAGTCCTATAATATTTATACAAAGAATATATATAAAAATTGATGTCAATAAAATTGATGGTTTGTGACTTTTAGTATGTATAATTATTTCTTTTATAATTTTTATAGTTACTCTTAGTGTAATTAAGTTAGGTTTTCTATGAGTTTTTCAAAAGGGTGTTGGTATGATTAATACAATTAATATTCTTAACCAGTTGAGTGATAACATTCCTGTAGCCGGGTCAAAAACTGAGAATAAATTTAATATCATTTTCAATTTATTGGGTTATTATTATTTTTACTATTAAATTTTATAGTTTTATTGTAACTGAAATAATTGATAGATAATGTAATAAATATTATAAATATCGTTAATATTATTAATGTTGTTCATCATATTGGTGCTATTTGTGGAATAGAGAATTACTTTTTAAGGTAATTTGAACTTGACTAATTCATGTTTTTCTTAAACTAAATCCTCTCACCAAGAGTATTCGCTAGTTACTATAGTTTGGTTTAAGAGACCAATACTTGCTTTAAGTTACTTAGTGAGTGGAAGTTTTTTACTCAATTTATAAAATGTTTTATATTAATTGATTCTATTATAATAGGTATAAATCTATGATTTGCCCCACAGATTTCACTACATTGTCCATAGAAAATTCCTGGTCGGTTGACTAAGATTCTCCCTTGATTGATTCGTCCTGGAGTTCCATCAATTTTAATTCCTAGGGCTGGGATAGTCCATGAATGAATAACATCCATAGATGTTACTAGAATTCGAGATTTGACATTATATGGTAATACAATTCGGTTGTCTACCTCTAGTAATCGGTATTCTCCATCTTCTAACTCGTTAGTAGGTTTTATATAAGAATCAAATTCGATTGACTTAAAATCTGATAGTTCATATCTTCAGTATCATTGATGTCCGATTGCTTTTAATGTAATTAAAGGTTTATTTAATTCTTCAAGTAAATATAAAATCTTAAGAGATGGTAGTGCAATGGTAACTAGTAGTACTGCTGGAAGTACAGTTCAAATTAATTCAATTATTTGTCTTTCCAATATATTTCGGTTGATCAATTTATTAAATCCTATTGAAACTAGTATGTAAAGCACTGTTGTTGTAATTATAATTAAAATTATTATAGTGTGGTCATGAAATATTACTAATTGTTCTATAATAGGGGATACTGGGTCTTGAAATGATATTATATTTCATATAGCTATTTTCAGAGAAATAATATAATTTATATATGAATCTTAAGTTCATTGCACTAGTCTGCCACACTGAAGTGTGGCAATTTCTAGTTAATTATTAAAGGTAGTTCAGAATATGAATGTTCTATAGGAGGTGTATGTTGAAGTCATTCAATAGAAGATCTTGTATTGAATTTATATATTGGTAAACGCTTAGCAATTATTCTTTCCCATAAGATGAAAATTAAAATTATTACACTAATTAAAGAAATAATTCTTCCAATTGAAGATAATACATTTCAACTAGTGTATGTGTCTGGGTAGTCTGAGTATCGTCGAGGTATTCCTCTTAATCCTAGGAAGTGTTGTGGGAAAAAAGTTGTGTTTACCCCGATAAATATGCAAAAGAACTGAATTATTAATCAGTTAGGATTTATTGTCAATCCTGTAAATAAAGGAAATCAATGAATAAACCCTGCTATAATAGCAAATACAGCTCCTATAGAAAGAACATAATGGAAGTGTGCTACTACATAATATGTGTCATGTAGAATTATATCAATTGATGAATTAGATAGAACAATTCCTGTTAACCCTCCTATAGTGAATAGGAAAACAAAGCCAATAGATCATATTATTGTAATAGTTAATTTAGTTGTGGACCCGTGTATAGTAGCTATTCAACTGAAAATTTTAATTCCAGTAGGTACTGCAATAATTATTGTTGCTGAAGTGAAGTAAGCTCGGGTGTCTACGTCTATACCTACTGTAAACATATGATGTGCTCATACAACAAATCCCAGGATTCCAATAGATAATATTGCATATACTATTCCAATATACCCAAATGACTCAATTTTTCCACTCTCTTGACTAATGATATGAGAAATTAACCCGAACCCAGGAAGAATAAGAATATAAACTTCAGGATGTCCAAAGAATCAGAATAAATGTTGATACAAAATAGGATCACCACCACCAGCTGGGTCAAAAAATGTTGTGTTTAAATTTCGATCAGTAAGAAGTATAGTGATTGCCCCAGCTAAGACTGGAAGTGACAATAATAATAGTACAGCTGTAATAAGAACAGATCATACAAATAATGGTGTTCGGTCTATAGATATTCCTATAGGTCGTATGTTTACTACTGTTGTAATGAAATTCACTGCTCCTAAAATTGAGGAGATACCTGCTAAATGTAATGAGAAAATAGATATATCTACTCTAGGTCCTTCATGAGCAATGTTGCCTGATAGAGGGGGGTAAACTGTTCAACCTGTTCCTACCCCTATTTCAACTATTGAACTCATTAAAAGTAGAGTTAATGAAGGAGGTAGTAGTCAGAATCTTATATTATTAAGTCGTGGAAATGCTATGTCTGGGGCTCCAATTATTAAAGGTAAAAGTCAATTTCCGAAACCTCCAATTATAATTGGTATTACTATAAAGAAAATCATAATGAAAGCATGTGATGTAACAATAACATTATATGCTTGATCGTTATTAATAATTGATCCTGGTTGTGCCAGTTCTATTCGAATGATAATTCTTATTATTATTCCTACTATTCCTGATCAGATTCCAAAGATAAAGTATAAAGTTCCAATATCTTTATGGTTTGTTGAATATAGTCACTTCTTCATGATAGAAGTTTTACACTATATTGAAGTTAAGATGTCTGATTAAAAGTGGTAAACTGTAAATTTACTTATGGGATTTCCCTCTTAATAGACTAACTTGAGTTCAAAGTCTTATAGTTTAATACAAAATTTTAAATTGCAAGTTTAAAGATGATACATTCTAAGACTTACCCATGAATCTTAGATATGTATAACTTTGAAGGCTATAAGTTTATACATTTAACTTAAAGTCTTATTTAACAAGACTTAAGTTACTAAATATGATTGGTAGTAAGGTTATATTCAAAATTATATTGAAGTAACTTGTATTGTTTGAATTAATTACTCATTTTTTGAATGAGTACAAAGTAATAATTGTAGAGAATGTTATTCGTATGTAAAATATTATTACCAATATTGATGTCAAGGACATAATTATAATTAAAATCATATTGTTTTCATTAATCAAAATTTGTATTGTTATGATTTTGTTAAAAAATCCTATTAATGGAGGAAATCCTGCTATTGAAAGTATATTTATGAATAGATTAATTTTAATTCATGGATTAAATTCATTAAAAACTAATTGATTTAAGTGAGAAATTTTTATATTTTTGGCTAGTAACATAAATATTGTTAACATAGTTGAGTAAATAACAATGAATGTGTATGTTAGAATTAAGTTTTTAATTAATACTAACATTAAACTTATATTGTAAACTGATGAGTATCCTATGATTTTTCGTACTGAACTTTGGTTGATACAAGAAATTGCTGTCAATATTCCTATTATAGTTGGAATTACTAATAGAGATCTTTCGATTTGGTGTAAAATTAATAAAGGAGGTACTTTTATAATAGTAAGAAGAACTGTAATTGGTAAGGTTTTTAATGGTTCAATTACTAGTATGACTCAATTATGAAATGGAGCAGAGCCTAATTTAATTAATATTGATGTTGTTATGATTATTTCAATAACTATTATATTATCCCCTACTAATATAATAGAAATTCCTAATAAAAATAACGTTGAAGCAATTCTTTGAGTGATAAAATATTTTATTATGGATTCTGATCTTAATTGGTTTTCATTCTGTATAAATGGTATAAAAGACAGCATTATGATTTCCAATCCTGATCACATTGAAATTCAATTGTTTGAACAAATTACTATAATAACCCCCATTATTATAGTATTTCTCAAAAGAATTTTAGTGGAATTAAATCAAATTAAAAAGAAGAATTTTGTTCTATATTTAGGGTATGAACCTAATAGCTTATTTTAGCTTATCTTTTTTGTATTGTAATATAATGTTAGATGCATTTGAAACTTTGAATTTCAAAGACTTAGTTAAATTCTTTGTGTTACAATGAGAGTAATTTAAAATTACATGATTTATTCTATCAAAATAACCCTTTAAGTCAGGCATCTCATTGAAACGCTAATTTCTCAAAATTAATTAGTTGAAAAAAGTAAATCCAAGGCTTAACTTTAAATTTGGCAAAATTGTTAATAAATTTATACTTGCAAAAATTTTGTATTGAAAATTGTTCATTTTACCCCTAAATTTTTCATCCTATGAAAATTTATACTATATTTAAAATTGACATAAAATTTATATAGTATGGTTAAAATTATACCTTTAATTCAAGTATAATAAGTTATTTATGTTTATTATATATTTAATATAAAATATCATTAATATATTTATTTATAGTATAAATTATCTCATAATTATTATATATAATTCTAAAATTATGAGATAATTAATACTATTTT